TCGTGAATATTTTTGGAATTGAGATAGCCATTCCGCCCATTTCGTCGAGATAAACAAGTCGAGTTCTATCATAACTCGTTCCGGCCAAGAAAAAAAGCGCAGCGCCAATAAATCCGTGAGAAATTATTTGTAAAATGGCCCCGTTGAGCCCTGTATCGCTTATAGAACCAATTCCTATAATTATGAAACCCATATGAGATACAGAAGAATAGGCTATTCTTTTTTTTAAATTACGCTGGCCAGGAGATGTTAAAGCTGCATAGATAATTTGAATTGTTCCGACTATCACCAACCAGGGAGAAAATATAGAATGGGCGTGGGGTAATAATTCCATATTGATTCGAATCAACCCATACGCTCCCATTTTTAATAAGATTCCGGCTAAAAGCATACAAGTACTATAATGTGCCTCTCCATGAGTGTCTGGTAACCATGTATGTAGGGGTATGATCGGTGATTTGACAGCAAAAGCAATAAGAAATCCAATATAGAATATTATTTCTAGTGCTACAGGATATGATTGATTTGTTAATGTTTCAAAATTTAATGTCGGTTCATTGGAGCCGTATAAACCAATACCCAGAACTCCTATTAATAAAAAAATGGAACCTCCGGCAGTGTACAAAATAAATTTTGTAGCTGAATACAAACGTTTCTTTCCCCCCCACATGGCTAGAAGTAGATAAACGGGAATTAATTCTAACTCCCACATGATGAAAAAAAGTAAAAGGTCTTGAGAAGAAAATGGTCCTATTTGACCGCTATACATTGCTAACATTAGGAAATGGAATAGTCGGGAATCTCGAGTAACGGGCCAAGCCGCTAAAGTAGCTAAAGTTGTAATAAATCCTGTCAGTAAAATGGGTCCTATAGAAATTCCATCTATTCCTAATCTCCAGTAAAAATTAAAAAAATCGATCCATTTATAATTCTCCGTTAGTTGCATTAACGGATCATCCAATTGGAAACGATAACCGAATGCATAGGTTGTTAGAAGGAGTTCCACTATACATATACATAAAGTATACCACCTTATTATCTTATTTCCTCTATGAGGAAGAAAGAAAATTAAGGAACCCGCGGATATTGGAAAAACTACAATTAGTGTTAACCAAGGAAAATTATTCATAGTAAAAACAAAATAAACTTGGACCAGAAAAACCCGTGCTCCAAATAACTATATTTTGAGCGCGGGTTTTTGTCGGTAAAGGTAAAAAAATCAAATGTATTCGAGTAGGGTTTTCTGGAACATATTAATAAGCTAGACCCATACTGCGAGTTGTTTCATGCCATAAATAAACGCGAACACTCAAGAAATCGGTTGGACAGGCGGATTCACATCTCTTACAACCGACACAGTCCTCTGTTCTTGGAGCAGAAGCTATTTGCTTAGCTTTACATCCGTCCCAAGGTATCATTTCTAATACATCCGTTGGGCAAGCTCGCACACATTGAGTACACCCAATACACGTATCATAAATCTTTACTGAATGTGACATTGTATAAATTTTAAAACGTCAAAAGATTTCTATCTAGTAAACTTGTAAATGAATCATATATTTAAACACCAGATGAATCAATAATTTATGATAAATTTGGAAGCAATTTACTTCTGGATCGACTCATGTGATAGAGCCAAGATACTTTGATTTCTTACATTTTTAATTAAATTTAATATATGGTTGTGTTAATTCGAATTTATAAATATCATAGTTTCTATGATTAATACTACTTATTCAACAAATTCGATTGATTGATACGAGTTGATTTTCTGTTACGATAAATTGAGGAAACAATAGCCAGTCCAATAGCTGCTTCAGCGGCGGCAATAGCTATAACAAAAATGGAAAAAATATTTCCTTTTAATTGCCGGTTATCAAAAAAATCAGAAAATGTTACGAAATTTATATTAACCGCATTTAGTATAAGTTCAAGACACATAAGGGCTCTAACCATATTTCGGCTCGTGATCAAGCCATAGATACCGAGAGAAAATAAGTAGGCACTCAAAACAAGTACATGCTCGAGCATCATTGACTAACTCCTGATCAATTTTTATTTGATTCATTTCAATATGAACTGAACAACAATTCAATGGATTCAATTGACTCGAATATTTCAATTGACTCGAATATAAAAATAAAGTGCGGAACAAAGTAATTTTTTCAGTAATAAATTACATAAAAAAATTATTTTTACTTTTAGACATATTTAACTTTATCTTTTGAAGATAAAAAAATGTAATAACATAGAACATAGTTTAATTTTGAGTACTGTTGCTAATTCTAGATATTTTTTATTGTCGCGCTACGGCAATTGCGCCTATTAAAGCAACTAAAAGAATTATAGAAATAAATTCAAATGGAAGAAAAAAATCTGTTGATAAATGAATTCCAATTTGTTGACTATTACTTATCAAATCTTGCTCTATAATCTGGTTTGATCTTGTAGTCCAAATAATACCGTACCATGACGTATCTGTAATAGTAATCATTAGTAAAACAAAAAGACTTGTACAAACAGGCAAAGTAATCCCAGCCCCTACAGTCCAAAGATTAAAATCGTTGTAATATTCTGAACCATTCATAAACATCACAGCAAATACAATTAAAACGTTTATAGCTCCCACGTAAATCAGAAGTTGTGCAGCAGCTACAAAATACGAGTTTAAAAGAATATAGAATAATGATATACAAACAAGAACCAGCCCTAACGCAAAGGCAGAATAAATAGGGTTGGTAAATAATACCACACCTATACCTCCTAGTATAAGACCCGATCCCAGAAAGATTAAAAGAAAGTCGTGTATTGGTCCAGGCAAATCCATTATATGTAAAATAAAAGATAAATAAATCTAAATGTTTTTCATGACTTTATTGAGACCCGACCATAGTTTTTTTTTTTGAAATTGCTAATTAAATCCTAAGAGATGTGACTAAATGTAGGTACAATTTTTTTATTGGGCTAATTTTATTTTTTATCTGAATATGAAGGAATAGTTCTAATTCGAAATTTTTGATTTCGAAATATATACAGATATATTTATTTAATTAATATATTTTGAATAAAAATTCAGACTCGATTCTTATTACTTATTAACCAACCAACAGATTAAAAATTTTTTTATTGACCAAACAAAATGAAAGAACCCCTAATTTCTTTAAATTAGATTAGATCCGAACTTTAGTATTGTTAAAGGAATTGAAAATTTTTCGGTAATAAAGAAGTTTACTTATTTTTTATTTGAGTGGAATTAAAAATTGTTCTAATTGTATAATCATCAATTACTGACATTGGTAAACGACCTAAAGCAATTTGGTTATAATTTAGTTCATGACGATCATAAGTAGAAAGTTCATATTCTTCAGTCATTGATAAACAATTTGTTGGACAATATTCAACACAATTACCACAAAATATACAGATTCCGAAATCAATACTGTAATTAAGTAATCGTTTCTTTCGAATATCTGTTTCCAATTTCCAATCAACAACGGGTAGATCTATAGGACATACACGAACACATACTTCACAAGCAATACATTTATCGAATTCAAAATGAATTCGACCACGGAAGCGCTCTGCTGTGATTAATTTTTCATAAGGATATTGAATAGTTACAGGTAAACGATTTGCATGAGATAAAGTAATTATAAAACTTTGACCAATGTACCTTGCAGCCCGTACTGTTTGTTGACCATAATTCATGAACCCAGTTACCATAGAAAACATATCGCGAATATATATATATGAATAATTGTTTGTTTATTTCTCTTGTTTGAGACAAATAGTGAATATATACTATTTCTTTACAGCGAAAAGAGTTGGGAAGAAGTTGTTAATAATAGATTACCGAGCGAGATAGGTAAAAGAAATTTCCATCCAAGATTTAATAGTTGGTCCATTCTTAGCCTCGGCAAAGTCCATCTTGTTGTGATAGGAATGAATAAGAACAAATACGTTTTAGTTAATGTAATAAAGATACCAATCGTCGCTCCAAAGACTCCACCCAGTTTATTTATTTCAAAAAACTCAGAAACATATATGTCTGGAATAAAGATATTCCAACCCCCGAAGTAAAGAACTGTTACAAATAATGAAGAAACTAATAGGTTTAGATAAGAAGCAACATAAAATAAACCAAATTTAATACCCGAGTATTCGGTTTGATAACCTGCTACTAATTCTTCTTCTGCTTCTGGTAAATCAAAAGGTAATCTCTCACATTCTGCTAGGGAAGAGATGAGAAAAATGATAAACCCGATAGGTTGACGCCACAAATTCCACCCCCAAAAACCGTATTTTGATTGCGCCTCAACTATATCAATTGTACTTGAACTGTTAGATAATCATAGTCGGTGATATCATCACTGTTACCATCGCTATTACAGAACCGTACATGAGATTTTCACCTCATACGGCTCCTTGAAGGCCATATATAAATCTAAAGACCTTAAATATTCTTTTATCTTGATATGTTTGTAGGATGAATAAGGCCAAACTTTATTGGGCGGACCAAAATTAGACCGATAGAATTCTGTCTGTTATAATTATTTTATTAAAAATAAAGTACTTTTGAATTGATCTCACTCCTTTTTTAAGAATTTAAATTCTTCTTTGTTGAGTAATAACTTAATGCTTCAATAAAATACTTATTGTAAAAATGTAACTAACCCGGTGTTTTTACTTACGAAAAACCGTTACCTATTAATTCATGAATTATTATACATATTCTATATATATATAGGAATACGGAAAAAGATAAAAAAGATATATATATTTTTTTTTTCGTTTCTATTCTTCTTTCTATTTCTAAAAAAAAAAAGAGGGCTTACAAAATAAAGGATTTATTCGTTCCAAATAGTTATGTATTTAATCGGTGGATAGGAGCGTACTCTGGATTGGAATCATGCCTTGAGGAGTACTGCCTAATAGTTTCTACCAACTTTAAGCCCCAATTTAGTATTCGTTGTTCGTCTATTATGTAAAAAAGACCTTTTGTATAATGTACATAATTTCTATTTCCATTACAAATCCGTTACATATCTTAGTGTTTCTAACCACCCACCTGTTTTTGTTCAACCCCCCGCTAGGATAATACATGTATGTTAACTTAATACATACAAATTATAGTGAAAATTCACTACGGTTGATCTTTTGAGCCCGCTTCAAGTTAGGATGACTAATCAACCACTCTTGGGATAAACGAATTTTTATGCTTATTTTTTATTTTCGCTTAACTCTTTAACTCTTATACATGGAAAATGAGACTCAATATTTTACTGCGAATTTATATATTCTAAATTACTAAATGATAATATATATATAAGCTGTTTTCTTTCACTCATATAACTATTTTATTTAATTCTTCAACTCGAATAAGGAATAAAAAAAAAAAAATGAAGATATCTAATTCTACTCGACGCATTCTACCGCTTTACTAGAAAGGAAGAGTCGAGAAAGGTTTATGTATATATATCAACGAATCACACGTAGAGATATTGATAACACACATAAGGTTAATGGGATTTCATAACTAATTGATTGAGCAGCAGCTCGTAGACCACCTAAAAAGGAATATTTATTATTTGACCCATACCCTGACATAAGAAGTCCAATGGGAGCAATACTTGAAATGGCAATCCATAGAAAAACCCCAATATTGAGATCCGCTAAAACAAGGCGATAACCAAATGGAACTACTAAAAAGCTTACTAAAATAGATATAACTGCTATGGATGGACCGATACTGAATAAACGAGTATCCCCTCTAGATGGAAAAAGATTCTCTTTGAAAAGAAGTTTTGTCCCATCTGCTAGAGCTTGAAGAATTCCCAAAGGGCCGGCGTATTCGGGTCCAATACGTTGTTGTATTCCCGCAGATATTTCTCTTTCTAACCATACAATTACTAGTACGCCTAGTGTAATTCCTAATACAAGAGTAAAAATAGGAATAAGTAACCATATAATTCCATAGAATCCCCTTAAGAATTCCAGTCTAGAAAAAGAATCAATATCTTGTACTTCTAGTGTATCAATTATCATTTTAACGATCAACTTCTCCCATAATAATATCTATACTACCTAGTATTGTCATAATATCAGCCAATTTCATTCTTTTAACTAACTGAGGAAGAATTTGCAAATTAATAAAACCTGGCGGTCGTATTTTCCATCTCCAAGGAAAACCACTCCGATCCCCTATCAGAAAAATACCTAATTCCCCTTTTGGAGCCTCGACTCGTACATAAAGTTCTTGTTTTGGCAATTCAAATGTCGGAGAAGGTTTTTTACTAATAAAGCGATATTCAAAATCATTCCATTCTGGATTCCTTTCTCTATCAAAGTATCGTATTTCTAAATTCTCATAAGGCCCCCCCGGAATTCCTTCAAGAGCCTGTTGAATAATTTTTATGGATTCCGTCATTTCACCTATTCGTACTAGATAACGAGCCAATGAATCCCCCTCTTTTTGCCACTGTACTTCCCAATCAAATTCGTCATAACATTCATACTGATCCACTTTACGAAGATCCCATTGTATTCCGGACGCTCTCAGCATTGGTCCTGATAAACCCCAATTTATTACTTCCTCTCGACCAATAATGCCTACACCCTCGACTCGTTCTAAAAAAATAGGATTTCGTGTAATAAGTTGTTGATATTCAGCAACCCTTATTAAAAAATAATCGCAGAAATCCAAACATTTATCTATCCAGCCATGAGGAAGATCAGCTGCTACCCCCCCGATTCTAAAATAATTATGCATCATTCTCATACCGGTGGCAGCTTCGAATAGATCATATACTAATTCTCTTTCTCTGAAAATATAGAAAAAAGGAGTCTGTGCACCAATATCTGCCATAAAAGGGCCAAGCCATAATAGATGCGAAGCTATACGACTCAACTCCAACATAATTATTCTGATATAGCTGGCTCTTTTAGGTACTTGAATATTTCCCAGCTGTTCGGGTCCATTTACCGTTATTGCTTCTGTGAACATAGTAGCTAAATAATCCCAACGTGTTACATAAGGCAAATATTGTATAATAGTTCGGTTTTCCGCAATCTTTTCCATCCCGCGATGTAAATAACCTAATATTGGTTCACAGTCAATAACATCTTCCCCATCTAGCGTAATAATAAGTCGAAGAACACCATGCATTGATGGGTGTTGGGGACCCATGTTGACTACCATGAGGTCTTTTCTTGTAGCTGGTATATTCATAGGTTTTTCCTTAATTCATTCTTTCATGAATTGATGAAAACGAAAAAAGTTCATTAAAATTCAAGATCTAATAAATCAAATAATTCAAAATATTTCTTAAAATTAACGAGTTTTTAATTCCCGAATATTCAACCGATTAATTAATTCTTTATAACCTATTCTATTTTTCTTTGACAAATAAGATAGAAGTCGTTGGCGTTTTCCCAAAATTTTACGCAAACCCCTCTGAGATAAATAGTCTTTTTTGTGTAATTGTAAATGTGAAGTAAGTCTTCGTATCCTATTGGTGAAACTAAATATTTGAAATTCAACGGAACCCCTGTTTTCTTCTTTTTCTTCTTGTGAAATAACCGAGATGAATGAATTTTTTACCATAAAACGAAACCCCATTTTTTATTTAAAAATATTTTGATTGATAGATATCTTTATTGATCAGTAATAATAATGCCACTTGTTTTAGTTTGGTATAGACAATAATCTTAATTTCGCTTTAATTTCTAATTTGATTAAATAAACCTTATATATATATTTTTTTTAGGTATACAAAAGGATGATTGTTTTACGTACTCCAAAAATATAAAAGGGTTAGTCCTAGTTTTATTCATTCATTTCTTTTATAGATCGAATTGATATGTCAGTGAATTAATATCATGTATCAGAATGGAATGTAAGACAATGAATGTGTGCACCTTTTTGTCGTCATAAACCCGTTTCGATATGGGAAAGGTAGTAATATTAATTTATTTTGAATCGGGGATACATGTGTATCCTTACCATACTGAAACGACTGCCGTTGTTGCTATCAAACCAATAGCGATTCATACAAGCTAAATCTTCTAATCGATAATTGGGCCATAGAAATAACTTTAATTTAATAAGTTTATTTTCTTTGCTTTTATCCAAAACCTTATGGTTTACCTTATTACTATTCACCAATTCTGAATTTTTATGCATATCATTTCTAGAATTGAAACAAAGCAGAATTCTAAATTCTCTCCGAAGTCTTGGTGATAAAAGGTTTTCAGGAACAAACAAATCAAAATTATTTTTATCTCTATTTCCAGTCATCTTTTTATATTTGTTAATGACTTCATCATCATTCTTATCAACATTAGTTTTTTCTCGGGATTTCTTATTAATTTTGTGTTTACTTTGATGAACCAATGAAATACCAATGGTTTGATACATAATAAATTGCCCATCATTTTTTATAGATAGACGGATTGGTTCAATAATCAAAATTCCTCTTTTGATGAATTCCGTAAGAGTTAAATCTTTTTGAATCATCAGAATATCAAGACTCATCTCTCCTCTTTGAATAGAGGATATTGTTATTTCTCGTGGATTTATCAGTCTAAGCAGGAGACAATATATTTTTATGTTATTAATTATTTTTTTATTTAAAATATCATCCAATCGAAATTGAAAATGCAAATACCTTTTTAGTAAAAAATCAAACTCCGCTTTTGCTTTTGTATTGTTCTTGTATTGTTTTTTATTATTATGTTTTCTCATGTCCGAGTCGCTATAATCTTCTTCTACATCTTTTTCTTGGTTTGAAAGAGTAAATTCAAGATTTGCTTCGTCCACGTATTCTGTTTGTTCTTTATTTCGTTTTTTTAATTCACTATATTTTTTTTCGTTTGAGGATAGTAATATAAAAGTATCCCCTTTTTGTTTTACGGCAATATCTTTGTTTTCAATATCAGTAGCTTTTTCATTTATATTAGAATCTAAAAAAAGTAATTTTTTTGGTATAATCCACGGTTTAGTTTTATACAAATTATAAAATATTAAAAATTCTGGGAAGAACCAACGTTCCAGATTTGATACGGGTCCATTTAATATTTCTTCATTCATTCCCATCCAATCTAAAAATATTTTTGGATTGGATAATTTTATTTCTTGATCTTGATGAATTGTGAGATAAAAAAAATTTTGATTTTTTATTTTATCGATTATTTGATAGTTATTAGCCTTAGTAGATTTTTGATTACTGCTTGAGTCAGTATCAATATTGATCCAAGCTTCGATATCTATTTTGTTTCTAAGACAAAAATGTATAATTCTCCAATCAAAATATTTTCGATCCGAATTTTTATCCATATCTCTAATATCATCTAGTACTCGATCATTATTGATCGGTATAATAGGAATACTGCCCCTCATATAAAAAGATTTTATTTTTTTTATGTTGGAATTCGAAAAAACCTCTTTATTATTTTTTACATGTAATGATAATTCATAAATTGAAGAGCACTTCGGATTTTCAGAATTAATAGATTTATATGCTAACCAATTATATCTATATTGTTTTTTAAAATTCTTTTTTTCATTCAGTAATGGAGCCGTTTCAAAAAATTTTCGTTTTTCGTAAAAACTGTATTTAATTTTTTTAGATGAGTTGTCTAAATCCTTATTTTGATTCATCGAGTGATGATTGAATCTATTTCGCCATTTTTTTGGTACTAGTATAGACCACTTAATGTGAGATATCTCATATTGATAATGATTCTTTAACCAATTTATCCATTGATTTATTCCAGAATTATGATGATTTTTATGTCTTAATTGAGAAAGAAAAAGTTCTTGTGTTCCGACAAAATAACCCCTTATTTCATTCTTAATAAACGGAGCTGCTCCATTATATTGAAAGACAGATTTTAACTTATAAAAATCCAAATTGACGAGTTGGGTTTGTGAAAGTTTGAAAAATACATAGGCTTGTGAAAAGTGGAATAAGTCACAGAAAGTATTTGAGTTATTATTAGTGGTATTATATACGGCCCTTTTTATAGTAGAAATAAAGTGACTTAAACTTTTATTTGTTTTAGACATTTTTTCTTGATTTGTTTCATTATTGACAATGTATTTATTAATAATTTGTTTTATTAATTCAAGAAATGGTTGTGTATTGATTCTAGGACTATGAATGATCCACATAAAGATATTTGTGTATATCCTTTCACCGAAAAGTTTTATAAAAAAATGCGATTTGCGTATTAGTCGAACATTTTTCCTTTTTAATAACTGCCAAATATTTTTTTGTGATTCCACTCTTTTATCATTATCACTTATTTTGTTAGAACTAATATTTCGATCCGAAATTAGAAATCCGCCCCCTTTTTCATTTGTAATTTTTTCTATTTGATTTATGATTGTGTTTGTTCTATCTGTTAGATCTTGCATTTTTTTTTCTGTCAATGAATAATTTGTCCAATTCTGGGGTATAGTTTCAATGGATGATTCTTGAATCCGCGGATTACTTATTTTTAAATCCTTTTTAGTTTTACTCAATTCATATACTTTTCTTTTTCTCAATCCAAATAAAAATAATATAATTGTATTTTGTTTTGATAGTTCCCCTTTTATTTCTTTTAAAAACAGAATCCTTTTAATGATCCGTTTTTTTATTTCTTTTGAAACATTTATAAACAATTTTGTTTTCTCTTTAAAATTTTTTAGAAGTATAAAGCGTTTGTTTTTCGATTCTCTAATTTTGTTTTTTAGTTCTTTAAAAACGGGTTCAAAAAATGAACGTTGTTTTCTCGGAGAATCAAAAGGGAATTCGGCTTCCATTCCAAAAATTGTTAAAAAACAAGAATCATTTTTTGAGTCTTTATTTTTCATTAGATCGTTATAAGAGGCTCGTGTGTTAGATCTATGCCAAGGTTTCAGACGAAAGGGAAATAGTATTTTAATCTGAATACCGTCTGTTAACCAGTTTTTTGGAAATTCTTTTTCTGATAATTGAACCCCATTATAGGTGCATTTAACATGCATTTCTCGATTCCAATCTTTAAAATCCTCGGACCATTCGGGAAGTTGAAACAATAGTATACGGGCGGTATTTTTAACTATTATCAATGAAGGCAATATAATATATTTTCTAAGAATCGATTGTGTTACTAATAAAAACCCTCTTATTACTTGAGCAAGTAAAATACTATCCCAAGCTTCTGCTATTTCTATACGCCCTTTCTCCTTTCTTTTGGCTTCCTCTTTTTTATATTCTTCTCTTTTTTTCTCACTTTCTTCTGTATTTTTCTCTTTAGAATCCGCAATTTTGAGTTCTTTGTTTGTCCACATACCATTTCTCAAAATTAAGTTTATACGTTCCGAAATATCAAAAGAAAAAATGGGGGGTTTGTTTATTCGATCCAAAAAAAGGGGGGAATGCACATTTTCCTCAAAGAATTTCCAAGTAACTATTTTACGTCTTTGAGCACGAACAGAGCCTTTGATTAGGTCTCGACGAAAATCTGATTGTTGTGAATAACGTATCAAAGCTACTTCGTCTGGTTGATCAGTATTATTAATTTCTTGGTTATTATTATAAGTATCTGTATTCTGTTGGTTATCAGTAAAAATAACTACACGCTTTGATTTTCTTGAGCGAATCTGTGGATTTTCTACTCCAATTTCCAGGGTTTCTGCCTCCTGTTGTTCCAAATCGTTAATTAATTTGTATGACCACCTAGGGACTTTTTTATGGATTTCTTTTAGTGCAAAAGATTTTTTTTTTTCGTTTGTAAGATTTGTATCTGAATCAAATAAAAATTTGAAAATTTTTATTCTATCTTCTGAATCAATTCTTACCTGTTCCGGAACTAAAAAATGTTTTTTAAAAAAAAAACTTGATGTTGATTTTAAAGTCAATTCATTAATTAAGTTCAATAAAAACTCCATTTGCTCTACGCACAATTTTCTATCAAATGGATTTCGTTTTTGTTCAAATTCTAGGCGATTACTAATAACAAGTATACTATGAATCTTATTTTTCAAAAACTTTTTCAGATAATTTTTTTTATAAACGCCATTCTTTATTGATAGCGAAAACCTTTTGAGGGTTCGTCCACGATAGGGTCCATTTAAGAAAGGATCATATATTTGGGGTAAATATTCTTTTTTAGTCTTATCATTACACAAACGAGTTCGTTTTTCAATTATATTTAGAAAACTTGATTCTTTATTGATAGTTTCAACTAGATTTTTATCTAGGGTTTTTACTTTATTTATAAAATTCTTGCTTATATTTTTATGTTTATTGGTATAACTCCACTTATTATTAAATTCATTATCAGGTACTTTTTCCTTTCGGAACAAGGATGTCTTTCTTTGTATCATTTCCAAAAAAGTTGCTAAACTGGGGGGGTAGGTAAAAGCTATTCTTTCTTTTCCATCACTTTGACATGTAAAAAAAAAATATTGTGACATTTCATTTCTTACAGCATTTTCAAATTGATTGTTTTTTATATAACGTAAAGGGCGC